TAATATAATTCTTTTTTTGGAAACAAAAAAAAAATAATACCTACAGTCGAAGAGAAGGACTAATCAGTTATTTCTTTCATGGCACCAAACATGCCAATATTAGCATTGATGGTACGTAAATGTAACTCGTTGTTCAAACAACTATTCAGAGTTACTAGAGCTCCTTGTAAGGCTTGTTGGAAGACCCGTTGTCGGACTTGATTAATTGCTCTTTGTTGTTCAAAATGAATGCTTTCATTTTTGTAATTTTCTAATTGTTCTAAAGTTTTATAAGTTGAATTAATCAAATTCATTTTTTCTCGTTCTATTTCAGAATATCCATTCACTCGAAACTGATCCGCTTCCTTTTCTACTTTCCTTAAGCGAGTCCGGGCTTTTTCCAGCTGTTCAATGGCCTTTCCGCGTAGTTCTTCTGAATTTCGAATAGTATTCAAGATCCTCTGTTTTCGATTATCTAATAAATCACTTAATGAAAGTAGATTATCTTTCCATTTATTTCAAAACGTTCATGATCCCTTCCCGAACCAAACTTGAATCTTTCAATTCATTTGGCTCTCACGTTCAATTACTTCAATTATTTATGGCGAATTTCCATATCTTTTTTGAATGTAATGAACCTATCCTCTCTTCTCTGTTCATATTCCAAAAATAAAGTATCACTAATAAAAAAAAAAGACCAGAATATTCAGAGGACTCTTCTGACCAAACAAAAACTAAAAAATAAGTAATTGTCAGCAAAGTTGTTTTTTTTTTTTTCTTCACTTCAAATCCAAAAATTTGTCTTACTTTATATGTAGGTCATCGACTCAGCGTTTGACATTTATTTACTATCAATATTAATAAAAAAAGGATGAACATTTTTCCAATAAAGGATTCAAATCATTTTATCGACATGAGTGTTCTATATCGATAAAATTCCAACTATTCTTTTTTTAAAACCATTTCGGTATTAATATAGTGGTAGAAAGAATACCATGCTGTGCCTAGACTTCAAACGGTTTAGCTTTAACCATGTTAATGGTCCCCCATTATTGGTTGATAGAGAATCAAAGTATATTTACCAACAAATCGCGAAATGCTATGGTTCTTACATATGGTTTCTTTATTTATTCAGAAGTAATTCGCGAAATCATGTACCTTTCGTCCTTAGTTATAAAGAAAAAAAAGAGGTACAGCTGGTTGAATCCAACCTATTCTTGAAATAAACAACCCGCACACACTCCCTTTCCAAAAAAGATCAATACACCAATCACTACGCTGAGATTTATTAGATTTGTTGCTAAAATATCGGTATTAAACCCGAAACTCCCGGCGGATGGCCAGTGACCCAAGAAAACGAAAGAATCGGTTACATTTTTCATATGAGCTCCTCTTATAGATAAACTAAAAAAATCGTTGTATTGCTTCACCTCTTTGCTACTTCTAAATAGAAAATCGATTCAAAAATCGATTCAATTTCGAAATGAATTGTCTTTTTTTAATTGAGATTCCCAATAAACAATAAGAATAAGACTTATTGGAATAGAATTAGGTACTAGGTTTCATGTGAATTGCGAAATACCTCTTTTGTTGCAACACCTCTCCTTTGGACTAAAAGGGGGAAGGAAGAAAGGAAGTGAGTAACACTAATTCCTCATCCTCAAATCAGTCCTTCCCGCAGGTTAGTTTCTCAACGAATAAGTAATTGTGTGGGAACGATATTTTGATATAATGTGAAAAAGCAACCTGCAAGTCCAATACGCGAAAAGAAATATGTATTTCCCCTATTTCTTTTTCTTTTCTCGGATTAAACAAAAGGATTCGCAAATAAAAGCGCCAATGCTACAACCAATCCATAAATTGTTAAAGCTTCCATAAAGGCCAAACTAAGCAATAAAGTACCTCGTATTTTTCCCTCTGCCTCGGGCTGTCTCGCAATACCCTCTACAGCTTGGCCCGCAGCAGTACCTTGACCAATTCCAGGCCCAATAGAAGCAAGTCCTACAGCCAATCCAGCAGCAATAACGGAAGCGGCAGAAATCAGTGGATTCATGATAAGTTCCTCACACAAAAAAAAAAGAAATGGTTAATGATACAATCAACCAATGAATTATGACTTAATTATTCTATTGCTAATATTCATCTAGTCAAAATAACTAAAAACTCCAAATTGAAATAGAAATAAGAATATTATTGAATCATTAGATCATTAGAAAGACTTCATCTTTTTTATTTCCTATTTGTAGAGTCTTTCCGAATCAATCCAACTTGAGTTTTTTCATTTCCTTTTCTAATCATTCTTCGATCTTTTTCTTTATTTTCTCTGTTTATTCATTCAATTTACAGTCATAAACGAAACGGAAGGGCTTCGACTGGCATATCATACCTATCTTAATTTAGACAAGTAGGGCTAATGAAATATAAATATTAGTTCATATATAACTTGTCAATATCCAATATCAAATATACATATCTTTCTTCCATAACGTAAACTGCCCATTCTATCTTAAATTCAATCGGATTTTCGAATCATTCTTCGAAACATCTAATCTACAAGAGTTAACTTATAGCCATTGGATTACACATCATACCTGGCGCGACCCCTCTCTACTAACCAACTCCCCTTTAGTTGAAACTTCTCGAAGATCGTTTTTCTATTATCGTAGACTCTATTTGTATATTTAGAAAATAGAAAGAGATTATCCTGATAGAATAGAGTATCTTGAGCCACACATATATTGCCTTGATCTAAGCTAAAAAAAGGACTCTTTCTAAGACTAATCAATGATGGCCCTCCATGGATTCGCCTATATAAGCTGCGGCTAAAGTTGCAAAAATAAGAGCCTGAATACCGCTTGTAAATAATCCGAGGAACATGACAGGTATAGGAACCACTAAAGGTACTAAAGAAACAAGAACAAGAACGACTAGTTCATCCGCTAATATATTTCCGAAAAGTCGAAAACTAAGTGATAGAGGTTTTGTGAAATCTTCTAAGATGTTAATGGGTAAAAGAATTGGAGTTGGTTGAATGTATTTACCAAAATAACCTAATCCTTTTTTTGTAAGACCCGCATAGAAATAGGCTACCGACGTTAGTAAAGCTAAAGCAACAGTAGTATTTATATCATTCGTGGGTGCGGCTAACTCCCCGTGAGGTAACTGTATGATTTTCCAAGGTAAAAGAGCCCCTGACCAATTAGAAACAAAAATAAATAGAAACATAGTCCCAATAAAGGGAACCCAGGGGCGATATTCTTCTCCAATTTGAGTTTTGCTCACGTCTCGAATGAATTCAAGGACATATTCAAATAAATTCTGACCGCCAGTCGGAATGGTTTGTGGATTCCGAACAGCTATAGCAGCTGAACCTAATAAGATAGCAATTACAACCCAAGAAGTAATAAGTACCTGTCCATGGATTTGGAACCCCCCTATTTGCCAATAGAAATGTTGGCCTACTTCCACACCGGATATATCGTATAACCCCTTTAGCGTGTTGATTGAGTATGATAGAACATTCATATTGTCCTCTGACTGAAATATCACTTTAAAAAAAATTATTTTGATTCAACCATCTATTATCTATTTCTCGACTTGTCTACTTGAATTTTATATTTAGGATACCGATTAATCACATAAAATCCCCAGTCGTTTTTATATATTTTTTGAGATTCAGGAATAGTAACCGATTCTATTATCGAGTTTACGAAGTCAATTTTTGATTTTATCTTGAATCAAGGATTTCTTATATAAGCGGCCCTCACAAATTGCAAATACTAATTTGGTAAGAATTAATCGGATTGAAGCTATAGAATCATCGTTCGCCGGAATCGAAATATCTGCGAGATCCGGATCACAATTTGTATCGATTAAACAAATCGTTGGAATTCCCAAAGTAATACATTCTCGAAGGGCCTTATATTCTTCTTGTTGATCAACGATGATTACAATATCAGGTAACTCTGTCATATATTTAATCCCACCCAGATATCTTTGCAAGTGAGATAATTGTCTCTTCAACATGGCTGCATCTCTCTTCGGAAGACGGGCGAGTCTCCCCGTCTTTTGTTCCACTCTCAAGTCCCTGAATTTTTGAAGTTTCCTTTTTGTAGTGGACCAATTCGTTAACATACCTCCAAGCCACTTTTTATTAACATAATGGGATCGAGCCCTTATTGCAGCCCGTGCTACTGAATCAGCTACTTTCCATTTTGTCCCAACAATTAAAAATTGTTTTCCTCTGCTTGCTGCATCAAAAACTAAATCACAGACCTCTGATAAAAAACGAGCAGTTCTAGTAAGATTTATAATATGAATGCCCTTCCGTTTTGCAGAGATATAAGGTGCCATTCTAGGATTCCATTTCCGAATCCCGTGACCCAAATGAACTCCCGCCTCCATCATCTCTTCCAAATTGATGTTCCAATATCTTCTTGTCATTTCTCCCCACACTTTCCCTTTTTTTATTTAATAAAGAGACGAGGTATCCTGAAATAAGTAATTGTTCCAACGGAACCTTCTTTTCTAAGGCGGATTGGCCATTGATACACAACCCAAACCACTAATTTCTTTCTATTTGTTATTATTTGAATTTCTTTATTTTATTACTAAATTAAATAACCATAACAAATACAGAGAAGATAAAAAGGATGAATCTCTTGTATTAAATCCCAGAAATCATTGTTGTTTTGGTCTATCGTGGAAATTCTTTGAAAGACAAGAATCAAATAATTCTCTATGGTAAAACAAAATATCTCTCATTTCTCCCTCGAATAGATTCTTTTTTTTTGTTTTCAAGGAAATGTTCTTTTGTTGATTTGAACGGTGTACGAATCCCTTGAATCCGGTACCGGCAGGTATCATCCCCCCCAGAACAACGTTTTCTTTTAGTCCTTTCAACCAATCGATCCGGCCCCGGAGAGCTGCTTTTGCTAAAACTCGAGCAGTTTCTTGAAAACTCGCTTCGGATATAAAACTTTGAGTATTTAGAGATGCTCTCGTTATTCCCAATAAGATAG